GGTCGCGAAGCTTATCCAGGAGATGTTTTTTATTTGCATTCACGACTTTTGGAAAGAGCCGCTAAATCAGGTTCGCGTTTAGGTGAAGGAAGTATGACTGCTTTACCAATAGTTGAGACCCAATCGGGAGATGTTTCAGCTTATATTCCTACTAATGTAATCTCAATTACAGATGGCCAAATTTTCTTATCCGCCGATTTATTCAATGCTGGAATCAGACCTGCCATTAACGTGGGGATTTCCGTCTCCAGAGTAGGATCTGCCGCTCAAATTAAAGCCATGAAACAAGTAGCCGGCAAACTAAAATTAGAATTGGCACAATTCGCAGAATTAGAAGCCTTTGCACAATTCGCGTCTGATCTCGATAAAGCTACTCAGAATCAATTGGCAAGAGGTCAACGATTACGCGAGTTGCTCAAACAATCTCAATCATCCCCTCTCACGGTGGAAGAACAGGTAATGACTATTTATACTGGAACGAATGGTTATCTTGATTCATTAGAAATTGGACAGGTAAAGAAATTTCTCGTTGAGTTACGTACTTATTTAAAAACGAATAAACCGCAGTTCCAAGAAATCATATCTTCTACCAAGATATTCAATGAGGAAGCGGAAGCCCTTTTGAAAGACGCTATTCAAGAACAAATGGAACGCTTTCTACTTCAGGAACAGGTATAAAGAAATTCCTTTAAATAACTTTCTAATTTTATAGAAATAATTATTTCTATAATCTAATCTTTTATTTTATTATATATTTTTTATATTAATAATTTTATAGTAATAAAAAATTATTATTAAGAATAAATATATAAATAAATATATAAATAAGTATAAGGGTCTCTTGTTCAAATCATTCAAAATACCTAGTTAGTAGAAAAGAAATATATGGAAATCCGTCGCGTCCAATAGGATTTGAACCTATACTAAAGGTTTAGAAGACCTCTGTCCTATCCATTAGACAATGGACGCTTTTTTCTTAGTTTTGTTTTCACATCTCTTGGTCAGAAAAAAGACCATTGAGAGAATTCCAGGAATTGCGCATTCAATTCAATGATACATTCATTATCATTATATTAATAATTACATTAAATTAGATTCATTACATGAATAATTATAATTAGATCCTCTATATTATAGATTATTTAATATAGAATTTAAATAATATAATATTTTATAATAGATAAAAACTATAACTTTTACTATTAAACATATTCTAAATAGAATATAGAATTTTAGAAATATAGAGAATAAATTAATATATATAATATAGAGATATAAGCGGGTAGCGGGAATCGAACCCGCATCGTTAGCTTGGAAGGCTAGGGGTTATAGTCGACGTTGAGTCATCGTTTTTAACGTCTCTAATTCAAAACCGAACGTGAAACTTTGGTTTCATTCGGCTCCTTTATGAAAGATGGACAAATTTCACATATGTCAGATGTGAACTAAATTACAAAAAAAAAGAAAAGAAATTTCGGCCCATAACATCTATGTCAGCTTTTCTGTTTGAATGCATTCAAAACAAAACCCGCTTTATAGATGATCCCTATAGAACAGGGGGGGTTAGAACCACCCTTCTAGTTACTTCGTTCTCTATTTCTATTTGAAAGAATCCTTAGGAAAAGGATTTTGTTTCCACCGAGCTAAAACAATATAATATGTCGATGTCTCTAGTAAACCAAAGCCATTAGTTAATAGCTGTTTTGCTTCAATCTCTTTTATACAAATCATAAATTGAAGATTTAGTTACGATTAGAAATACTCCCTTCTCTATTTATCCATGGACCCCTTACTCATACTTATTCAATTGGAAATATTGATCCAATTCAAAAACCAATTATGTTTCGTAATTTCATAATCCAATTTTGTTTTTTCCAATTTCTAATTGACTCTTTTGGATACAAATCACGAGAATGTCTATTCTTCCTCGAATCTTTCATTGAGAGGTAAAAGATTAAATCCTTTTAAGAAATAAAGTTTTTGATCGGAATATTAATTAAACCGAAGGACCCCTTAACCATTTAAGGGATTAATAGAACGAATCGCACTTTTACCACTAAACTATACCCGCTACAATGTGATTATTGTATATAAATGGATCTTTTGTCGAACAAAAAAATGGGTCATAATTAAGACGATAGGATCAGAAAAGAATCATGAAAATTAGAGCGTTGATATGCTTTGGCCAAGGAGACTAATGGGATTGGGGAAAGAGGATTTATTTAAATAACTAAAAAAACACGCTTTTTTAGTTATTTAAATGAGATGGATACGTCTCGATAAAAAAAAGGCGTATGCCATAACATAAATTGTGCAAGAATAAAATAATTAAGAAATGACACTCGGATTCTATTCTGTATGATAGGAATAGAAATTGCCTTTATTATGATTGTTCTTGAAACAACAACAATCATTAATCATTTTTTTTTTTTTCAAATCAAATAAATCATTTTTTTCTATGATTCATTGGAACAAAAACGAAAGACCCGGCCCGGTCAGGACCGGGGGCCGGGCTGTGGAAGTAAAAGTAAAAAAGGATCTTGCAGACGAAAGCAAAGAGGTACTCTTTTTTTATTATTTATTTAATTTTAATTTATATATTTATTATTACTTTCTATTTACTATTTATTAATTCTATAATTTTTTTATATAAGAAATTCATTGCTATATAATTTATAGTTTATATAATATATAATATTCTTGGGGCATTAGGTGGTTATATATCTAAATTTATATTCATTGGAATAGTGGAGTTGAGATATCGCTTTCGAGCCCTTACTTTACCTAAATGAAATCACTGATTTTTATTTTCTATATTGTTTTTTCTATTTTTCTATGTCTCTATAATTAGATATCTATATAATAATTATATACTGAATAATAAAGAGGTATAAAGAGAGGGCCCTTTTTCAAGTCTTACTGTTTTTGTGTAATATAATCTAGTAATTATCCTTTTTATTTCAATTTGGGGAGATGGCTGAGTGGACTAAAGCGTCGGATTGCTAATCCGTTGTACGGGTTTTTCGTACCGAGGGTTCGAATCCCTCTCTTTCCGCTTTAGTGGATGACTTGGTATTTTTTCTTTATCTTTCAATTTCTCTTTCAACGAGTCTTTTTTTTTATTTCATTTTAATTAATAGTTAAAAATGTGGAATAAATAAAATCCTAAGAACATTTTAAAATCAAGCAAGGAAAACAGAAACTTTATTGTTATTTTTTATTCTTCACTCTTCACGTCCAGGATTCCGTCCTGGATCATTAGATAGGAATCCGAAGATAAAGAGAGAAACAAAGAATACCACTACTGTGTAAACAAATAGTTTAAGAGTAAGCATTACACAATCTCCAAGATCATTTTTTTTGGAAAAAAAGATAATAGATTCTCCATTTTTATACCACATACCTTATTTTGACACCACGAAATTATTTTTCTAAATCTATAGAAATAAAAAAGAATTTTCAGAAATTCATTTGTAATATGTAATAAGAGTCAAGTCTTTCATTACCAAAAGCTTTTTCATACCCGCAATTAGATATTGCGGAGGAATCTACTAGGTTCTTTCACTGTAAAAAAGGGTCCGAATGAGGAACTGGGGGGAGCCCAGACTTATTGTGGCGATCCAAGAATTTAATTATTTGAATCGAAGGGTTATACTATAAGACTTATCTGATCTTATGAATTGTTAGAATTTTTTTTTAAGAATAAATCATGAATTTTTCTAGGACCGTATTAAAGATCTCATCGAAAACTTACAGCAGCTTGCCAAACAAAAGCTAAGAGAAAAAAGAGCAAAGGTATTACTGGCATAAAATCTACGATTGGATTCAAAAAAGCATAAGCCTCGGGCAATTTTGAGAAGAAAAAACTACTTGAAGAAAGAGCAGAATTAAGACAAATACAGATCAAACTAAAGATATTAAGCATAACAAACATTTTTTTCTTTGTTCTTGAAGATAATTGTATTTATTTTGATTGAGTTATTAATATGATGAGTTCTTAATATGAGTTATTATAATCTTATTTTTTTTTTTAATTAACCCAATCAAAAATCCTTCAATTCTCAAATCAAAAGAGAATAGACAAAACCATACTTTCATACAATATCTTAATTGAATTGTATGTAATGATCAATAAATGTCGTTTAATTCTCTATCTAAATGTCTCAAAATCCTAGCAACACTCTAATCTATTCTATATAGATTTGGACTAGAATTGACGAAGAACTACTATCAATATTAGTCTTTATTAATGTCGAATAGAAATCAAAAATGGGGCGTGGCCAAGTGGTAAGGCAACGGGTTTTGGTCCCGGTATTCGGAGGTTCGAATCCTTCCGTCCCAGAGCATACCTATTATATTATATATATCATATCAGAATATAGATTTTCTATTTTATATCAGAATAAAAGAAAGATTGCCCTTTTTTAAACAACCTTATTTTTTTTTTTTTTTTAAGAGTAGAATAAGATTGGTTATAATCTGATTTTGCTTTCCTATAATGATTGATTCTTATATGAATTATATCTTTTTCAAAAATAAAAAATCGAATCGTGTTCAAATAACACACAGATGTAATTGAATCTATTTGTATACAGGTAAGAGGGGAGCATAGATTAAATCATATTTCTATTTAATAAGTTAGTTCTTCATAAAATAAAAATACGAGCCATGATTTAATCTGTACTTGTTTTAATTTACATTTATACAAAATAGTAATAGTCTGGAACACTCTAATAGGATTCTTTTTTTATTTAGGATTCATCATATTCATAGAATTGACGCAGTAGATAGGAGTTAAACGTCAATGTAAAATACCAATTTCAATATATGCGGCTGTCTGAATTTCATTAAAAAAAAATCAAGTTACATACGTAACATATGTCTTTTCTTTGAACCCCGTTTTTAAGTATTTTGTGTTTTCTTTTATGAAAAATTGTAAATATATGATATGTACCAATTGAGACAAAGTGTATTCATACATCTTAGTCGCTTTTCCTTAGGAAATAATTGCAGCCGGATTATTGACTCCAAGTCAAATAAACTACGCAGAAAGGGAGCGAAGACTTATATATATGTATTGTTATCGTTCTATTTCTTCTATTTCATTGATTCATTGAAAACTTTATTTTATTTCAATTGAGTTTTGTGACAATAGATTTGTTATCCCTAAATTTTAAATATTTAACTTTACCCTTTAACATAGAATGTTTCTAATTACTTTCAAAGATATTTGTTTAGTCTACCTGATAGGTATGGGGATCTTCTTTTAATTATGATTTATCAAAAAGAATAACAACCCCAAGCCTCTATTCTATCAGTCTTTATCCACCACCTCGTGAAAAACAAAAAGAATTTACATTTTTTTTATGGTTTAATCCGAATATGAATTTTTCTCTATTATTATCAAAATGCGATTTTTACTGTAAAGCCTTATTCAAATAATGTAATGATAGTGAAATAGGAAATTTTTCAATCAATTAAATATTTTTAATAATGTCTTATGAGTCCTTGGTACTCGAAGAAGTGTGAAATTGGTGAATCTATTTTAGCAAGTCACCTCAAGATGCAGATTAAAAAAAAACTTATTTGTCTTATTTATTAGTTCAATTTTTTTATATTCTAATATTTATATTTTCTAAAGAAAAAATAAAATAATATATTAAAAAAATATTTATTATATTTCTATATATTATATGGGGTTAAATTTAATTCGTGCTGATACTTCTTGAGAAATTACCCATTCATAAAAGTATGGATTACTATGTACCGAACGAACCAATGATTATTCATGAGTCCATAATGGAATCAATTACATACTGTTTACAGCAACCTACTAGGAAATGTTATGGTAAAACTTCGTTTAAAACGATGTGGTAAAAAGCAACGTGCGACTTGAGGGATATGGTCGTCTGTGGATTCTTACATCCATCATTTTCTTTTTATATTAATTAGATAGGAATGAGGGTGCTCTTGGCTCGACATCGTTTGTTCTGTTTCACTAGAACCCTCCTTTTTGAGGTCGGGGGTTGGGATGCAAATAGTACATGATCTTAATGGAGCTCGAGTAAAAAAAAGTATTGATTCATTTTTTAAGGGAACGGGTCTAGGGTTAGTGTTAATTAATAAGTTGAAACAGCTTCGTAAGTATATTTTCCATATAAAAATCGAAAGGATCCAATTTTCAAATTTATAAGTAAAACCTCTTGGAATTGGTAAAACTCTTTCGATTAAAAGTGTATCGCGCAGGAATCAAATCGACCATTTGTATGATTTTTTGATAAAAAGAAATCACAAAAAGGGTATGTTGCTGACGTTTTTTGAAACGATTAAAAATCACCGAAGTAATGTCTAAACCCAATGATTCAAAGAAACGATAAAGAATCCTGGAACAAGGAAATACCACTTTCAGTTGTCTCAATAAATAGATTCTAATTAAGAATCAAAATAGATTCTAAAGACAAAAAAGGTGCGTGGTTAGAGATCGCTCAATAAACGAAATACCTAAAGTAAAGGGTTTCCTTGGGTTATTAGCGAGTTATCCAACTTGAGTTATGAGGATGCGAATACAAATGATTTTATTTTCTTTTTCGGATAATAATAAGGAATACTAAAAAGTACTTAACTCATATTTAATTGATTTGATTATTTTATGGATCCATTTGACATTACTAATTAAAAATTTAAAATTCGATCCATAGACATAATTTCGAATTTTCTTGAGCCGTATGAGGAGAAAACCTCTTATACGTTTCTAGGGGGGGTATTATTCATCTACATCTATCCCAATGGGTGGTTTATCGAATCGTTGCAATTGATGCTCGATGCCGAAGAGAAGGAAGAGCTCTTCGGAAAGTGGGCTTTTATGATCCGCTAAAGAATCAAACCTATTTAAATGTTCCTGCTATTCTATATTTACTTGAAAGGGGCGCTCAACCTACGGGAACTGTTCATGATATTTCGAAGAAGGCGGGAGTTTTTATGTAACTTTGCCTTAATCAACAGATTAAATTAAATTCAATTAATGAATAGAACAAAAGAGGGGGCTTATATAACTTTGTATAACCTTTTATATACTACCGCCCCCCCTCTTTTGTTCTATTCATACCTATTTATTATTACTACCAAAAAATGTCTACTACTAAAAAATGTCGTCTTCTATAACGACAAAAATTTATTTTTATTTTAGTGATAGAAATTCATTTAATTTAAGACAGATGAAAAAAGATCAAATGAATAACCGAAGTAGTTGGATTTAGAAATCCAAAATATTTACATTATTGCTAATTCAATACTAGTTGTTTTTTAGTTGAAACTTTCACTTTTTTTATGTTATGAACAAATAAATAAAAAAAAAAAACAAATGGTATTTAAGATTTATTTTTTTTTTTTACTTATATGGATTAAGTAAACCCAAGCATTGCGATACTTTGCTACGAATATTGATTCTTACGCTTACATCCTTTTGTATCCATGTTTATTATCCATATATAGTTAGTGCCAATTCAATACAAGTCATTAGTTTTTCTTTATTTGTATAATTTATATTTTATTATATTAATTCAATATTTAATTTTTTTTTTAATTTTAATTTATGGTTCTCCACATTGTGTTCTTTTCTTAAGATTTACATTCATATTGACAACAGTGTATCAAACAAATATAATCCGATCATGAATAAATGTATCTATTTCCCTCTGTTCCATCTATGGACTTGGTTTTTTTATTTTACTTTATTTAAACGACGGATTCGTCGGATTTGCTGGGATACGAGAAGCCTTTATTTATTTATTATTTATTTATTTTATTGAAAAAAAAAAACGGATAAGATAATAATGGATAAGATACGAACTAAATCCGTGGTAGTACATCAATTTTGACTTAATCCATATCCTTATCTTAATCTAGATTCTTATTTTAGAAGTCAGTGTATTTGCATCTAATATGTTCATTATTTTTTTTATGTTCAGAATCGATTAGCAATGTTTTTGCTATTTTACTATTTGGATTTCGGTGTGCAATTAAATCTAATTTTTTATTCCGATTGGATCTACACATTTTTTTTTTGGGGGGGGGGGGGGTTGCTAACTCAACGGTAGAGTACTCGGCTTTTAAGTGCGACTGGCAATTTTTACACATTTGTATGAAGCAACGTCTTCGTCGATACTATCTCTAGAGCTTGTAAAACCGCGACTGATCCTCAAAGGAATGAATGGAAAAAGCAGCATGTCGTATCAATGTGGAATTCCGAGAATATTTTATTCTTAGCGGATCGGTTCAAAACTTTGTTTAAATTCTTGACGAAAAAAAATAAAATTAAATTTTGGGTTAAGTGAATAAATGGATAGAGCCCTATGGCTCCAATTATAGGTAAACAAAAAAAAAAGAAACGAGCTTCTGTTCTTAATTTGAACGATTACCCGATCTAATTAAACGTTAAAAATAGATTAGTCCTTGATGCGGGAAATGCTTTTCCCATAAGTGGATCATCGATTTTTTTTTAAATCCTAATTATTAGTAGCTATTCTCCATTAGAGTGTGGGGGTAAATGTGTAGAAAAAGCAGTCTATTGATAAAGATAAAAATCCTTTTTTTCCAAAATCAAAAGAGCGATTGGGTTGAACAAATAAAGGATTTCTAACCATCTTGTTATCCTCGAATGAACATAAACCAATTAAATTAGATGGAAAAGGAGAGGCTAAAGAGTCCGTCGATCAGTCTTATCTGGTTCCGGGGTATATATCTATTTATTTCTTACTATAATATCCTGTTTTGACTGTATCGTACTATGTGTCATTTAATAACCCAAAAGAAATCCCTTATCCCCATCTAATTTTAAATGGAGGAATTTCAAGGATATTTAGAACTCGATAGATTTCGGCAACATGACTTCCTATACCCACTTATCTTTCGGGAATATAGTTATGCACTTGCTCATGGTCATGGTTTAAATAGATACATGTTGTTGGAAAATATAGGTTATGATAATAAATCTAGTTTACTGATTGTAAAACGCTTAATTACTACAATGTATCAACTGAATTATTTGATAATTTCTGCTAATGATTCTAAACAAAATCCATTTTTTGGGTACAACAAGAATTTGCATTCTAAAATTCTATCAGAAGGATTTGCAATCATTGTGGAAATTCCATTTTATCTACGATTAATATCTTCTTTAGAAGGGGCAGAAATCGTAAGATTTTACAATTTACGATCCATTCATTCAATATTTCCCTTTTTAGAGGAAAAGTTCCCACATTTAAATTATTCGGCGGATATACTAATACCCTACCCTGCCCATCTGGAAATATTGGTTCAAACCCTTCGTTACCGGGTGAAAGATGCTTCTTATTTGCATTTATTGCGGTTCTTTCTTCATGAGTATTCTAATTGTAACAGTCTTATTATTACAAATAAATCTATTTCCATTTTTTCAAAAAGTAATCCGAGATTTTTTTTATTCCTATATAATTCTTATATATGTGAATACGAATCCAGCTTCCTTTTTCTCCGTAACCAATCTTCTCATTTACGATTAACATCTTCTGGATTCCTTTTTGAACGACTCTGTTTATATAGAAAAATAGAACATTTTGCCGAAGTCTTTGCTAATGATTTTCCGGTCATCCCATGCTTTCTCAAGGATCCTTTCATGCATTATGTTAGATATCAAGGAAAATCAATTCTGGCTTCCAAAGACACACCTCTTCTAATGAATAAATGGAAATCTTACCTTGTCAATTTATGGCAATGTCATTTTGATGTATGGTCTCACGCGGCAAGTATCCGTATAAACCAATTATCCAAGCATTCCCTCGATTTTTTGAGTTACTTTTCAAGTGTTCGACGAAATCCTGCAGTGGTGCGGAATCAAATGCTAGAAAATTCATTTCTACTAAATAATGCTCCCAATAAACTCGATACAATAGTTCCAATTATTCCTCTGATTGGATCATTGGCTAAAGCGAAATTTTGTAACGCAGTAGGGCATCCAATTAGT